AATAAGCTATTAAACTTAACAACCAAAATATTACTCCTCCTCCAAACAAATTAAAAAAAACCACCAATACCACCAACATTCTTTTTTTTTCAATTATTATATCTTTCCATCTCATAAACCCCATAACTATAGAAAACCTCAAAACCAAATAATAATAAAAACTAAGTAAAGACCCAAAAATCAAAATAAAAGCCAAGAGATAATAGCCTAAGCTCAATAAAGAAACCAATACTACCCACTTTCCAATAAATCCCAAAAAAGGCGGTACCCCCCCTAATGATAATATTACTAAACAAAAAATTTGCCGTTGAGATAAATCTCACATAAATACTCCCCCAATTTGTTGTCCTAATCCAACCTCTTTCCTTCACAACAAAAAAAAAATTATAATAGAAATAACAAAATAAACAACAAAATAAACTCCACAAACCACTAAATTAATCTGTCTTCTAGCTAAAAGTCAAGATAGGTGAACAATTGAAGAATAAGCTAACAAAGCACGAATAGAAGTCTGATTTATCCCCCCAACTCCTCCAATCACAGAAGAAAATAAACAAAAAAAAATCAACTCAACTATTGAAAAACTAAAAAACCTATATAACAAAAATAAAGGAACAACTTTCTGCCATGTAACTAAAATCATATTGGCCATCCAAGAAAGCCCAGCTATCACACTAGGAAGCCAAAAATGAAAAGGTGCTACGCCCATCTTCAACAATAACCCAAACATTATTACACCATGTTCCATCATTACACCATCTCCAATAATTTCCCAATTCCCAAGACAATGAAAAAGAAACAAACCCCCAAATAAAATTATTCCAGAACCCAAAGCCTGAATTAAAAAATATTTTAGCCCAGACTCAACTTCATGACTTTTTCCACTATAAATTATTAACGGAACAAACCCTATTAAATTTAACTCCAACCCAAACCACACACCCATTCAATGTCTTGAAGAAAAAGAAATAACCCTACCCAAAACCAAAATAAAACTAAATAATCTAACAAAAGGAAAATTAATCATAAAAACAAGATGGAATTAAACCACCTAAAGCATAGTTAGCAGCCACGCTCTGATTCTTCTGCCTTTATTTTCTAATTCAACTCAAAGACCCTTCTCGCCATTCATGTAATAACCCTACTAAAATAATTATAATAAAAACCAAACCACCTAACAAAACTGAAACCCTTCCATTTCAAACTAATCTTCTAATAATAGGAAAAAGCAAAACAATTTCTACATCAAAAATTAAAAAAATAACCGCAAGCAAAAAAAATCGTAAAGAAAACGGTGCCCGCGCAGATTTTAACGGATCAAAACCACACTCAAAAACCGACCTCTTTTCACGATCTAAAACAGAATATTTAGATAAAAACCAAGCCAAAAATGCTACCACCAACCTAAGAGCAAAACTTAATAAAACACTACAAACCAATAAAGCCATGTAATGCTGGAGGAGACCCCCTCATATTTCATGACATCAACATGATCCGTTATTCCGGCACAACATTAATATAAACTAAATAGGTAACTAACTTTTACTTCTCTCTAACTAACAACTAGACGCTTTATCTTAAGCTACTATTCACAGTATAAATTTTTTAAATACTAGAATAGCAAAAGCTATTAAAATATAGGCCGAAACTATACATGATTTTTCATTTCTAGTACTACTCTAATAAATAACTAGCTATCCTATTTAAATTCACCATGGCACTAGAAATTATATATTTCATTTTTTGACTGCAAATCAATCCTTTTAATTAAAGTATAATGTCAAATTTCTAGAAGCTAAACTAGCTGTTATTAGATTAAAAGTCTAACACCTTCTCCTCGGCCACCTAAAAAACTACAAATTAAATTAACTAAGACCCTCACCAATAAATAGAAACATATAAAAAAAGTCACACAACATCAACGAAATGCCAATACCATGCTGCCGCTTCAAACCCAAAATGATGCCCCACTGAAAAATGGTAATATATACAACGAATTAAACAAACAACTAAAAACCTTCTTCCAATTAAAACATGAAGCCCATGAAAACCAGTCGCAACAAAAAATGTAGAGCCATAGCAGCCATCTGCAATAGAAAACGGTGCCTCTAAGTATTCCCCAGCCTGCAAAACAGTAAAATACACCCCCAAAATTACAGTAATAAATAAACCCTGAATACCTCTAGAACGATCTCCTTCTATCAACCCATGATGAGCCCACGTTACCCTAACTCCAGAAGCTAGTAAAACAGCAGTATTCAGTAAAGGAACCTGAAAAGGATTTAAAGGAAAAACACCCACTGGAGGCCACGTTGCCCCAACTTCCAAAGTTGGGGCAAGGCTACTATGAAAATAAGCTCAAAAAAAAGCAAAAAAAAAACAAACCTCCGACGCAATAAATAAAATTATTCCCCATCGTAAACCAGAAGAAACTTTCTGAGTATGATAACCTTGAAAAGTACCTTCACGAATAATATCACGTCATCATTGAACTATAGTTAAAACAATTATAATTATTCCTAAATAAAACAATAACATAGAATAGCCATGAAATCAAGAAGCCATTCCGACAGTCAAAAATAAAGCACCTAAAGACCCAGTCAAAGGTCACGGACTAAATTCAACAAGATGAAAAGGATTTCGGATCATGTATACAAAAGAATAAGGAAATGGGCGAGTTGGTAAATAAATTTACTCTAATTGAATGAAAATCAAGTGTGCTATTTACACTACAACACGAAACTAAGGATTGTTTGTTGCTAATCGTGCTAACACTTTAAAGTGCGATTAAAAAGGGACTTAGTTTAGATCTTTAATCTATATATATATATATAGTTATATTTATATATTATTTAAATCTAAATTACTCATCATAAAATATTGATTTACAGACATGATTTAGATTTAAATAATATATATAAATATAACTATATATATATATATAGATTAAAGATCTAAACTAAGTCCCTTTTTAATCGCACTTTAAAGTGTTAGCACGATTAGCAACAAACAATCCTTAGTTTCGTGTTGTAGTGTAAATAGCACACTTGATTTTCATTCAATTAGAGTAAATTTATTTACCAACTCGCCCATTTCCTTATTCTTTCAGTATATCGCGTATAAATGCTTTCCACGCATAAGGATTAAGGACACTTAAAAAGAATATTTTGAAAAAAAGTGTTTCGTGCACGTAGAGATTTGGCCTCTAAAGAGGAAACTCATTATTTCCTTTTTCATGAGGATTTTAGGTTAAAAAAACCTTCAGCCTTCAAAGCTGACTATAAGGTAGTATTCTTAAGTCCTGAAGTAGGATGGCTGATAATAAGCAACAAATTGTAGCTTTGTTTATGAGGAAAACCTCTTCTATTGGTCTTATAGTTGAAACAATGCTGAACTGCAGCTTCAGAGGTGTGACTTATTCACTAAGACTTTAAAAGTAAAATAAGCTAATTTAAGCTGTCGGGCTCATACCTCGAATATGAGAAACAACCTCTTTTACTAAAAAACTTGGTTTTGATTTTTATTTAGGTGATTAAATGAAAACACATGGTAGTTTTGCTTTTATGTAAAAGTTATTACATATAGGATAATTTTAAATAAATAATCACTTATGTACTAGAAAATATTAGATAAATATCTATAATGTTTGGGTTTCTTACAACACCAGTGTAGAAAATTAAAAATAAGAGAAATCTTGATTTAGAAATTTAATAGATAAGCAGCAAAAATCGTGCCAGCAGCTGCGGTTATACGGGGGCTTAAACTTAAATATTTTACGGCTTAAAAGGCAGTTATAGGAAAAACAGTTAATGTTAAACTAATAAAAAGGTAAAATTTTAATATTAGTCTTTACTTTATATTAACCACTTCTAGAAGCTGCAAAATTATATACAAAAACTGGGATTTGATACCCCACTATTTTATAAAGTAAATTTTTAATGCCAGAGAACTACGAGCTAGAAGCTTAAAACTCAAAAAACTTGGCGGTGTTCTAAACCCATTTAGGGGAGCCTGTTCTATAATTGATAATCCGCACTTTACCTCACTTTATTTTGTTAATCAGTTTGTATACCGCCGTCATCAGCTTATTCTTTAGGAAATAAAAATAAGCAAATAAACCTTCAGTTTTAATGTCAGGTCATGGTACAGCCTACAATAAAGAAGAAATGGGCTACAATTTAAATTAAAATTACGAATTTATGTCTTTATAAACATATTGAAGTAGGACTTGATAGTAATTACCTGTTTAGAATGCAGTGATGAAATAGGATCTGGAACGTGTACATATCGCCCGTCGCTCTCGTTGGAAAAGGAGATAAGTCGTAACACAGTAGAGGTAGCGGAAGCTGTTTCTAATTTAAACTAAAGCATAAACTATGCAGCTCATTTACACTGAGATGATTAACTTTTAATAGTTTAGTTTAAATATTTTTTTGTTCTTTAATTTTAATTTTCTGTCATAGAAACATCTTAATAGAAAGTAAAGGCGATTGAAATCTTTATATTAACAAAAGTACTGCAAAGGAAAAATAAAAATATAACTTAGTATAAATTAAATTTAGTACCTTTTGCATCATGGTTTAACGAAATTCTTATAATATTATATTTACTAGAAAACAAGAGAGCTATAAAAAAACAGACGTTAGTGTAGAAATACTATGTTTAGATTTTTTTATAGATGTGAAATGCTTTTCGTTCTTATTGATAGCTAGCTAGAAGAGAAATATATTTTAGTATAGATAAAATTTTTCCTGGCTGGATTTTAACTTCCTTCAGTATAAATTTTATTTCCCCTAAAAGAGGATAAGCTCTTTTAGGAAAAAGAAACTTTGATAACTAATAATTAATAAAAATGTAGGCTTAATGGTGGCAAACATAAAAATAGTTTTATAACACTAAAAAACAATAAATTATTATTTTAGTTCTTTTTGTATCTTCTTATTTTTTGAAACTAAAACAAAATTATAGTTTATGTTAAAATGAGTATTAATTATTCTTATTGTTTTAACTTATAAACAAAAAAACATAAAATATCTTATATATATAAATATAAAAAAGGAACTCGGCAAATTTTAGCTTCGCCTGTTTATCAAAAACATCGCTCTTTGAAAGTCATATATAAAGAGTCGTACCTGCCCAGTGGAGATTCTCAACGGCCGCAGTACCCTGACTGTGCAAAGGTAGCATAATCAATTGCCTTATAATTGAAGGCTAGAATGAATGGTTTAACGAAAGCTAAGCTGTCTCTTTTATATTAAATAAAAATTATCTTTTAGGTGAAGAGACCTAAATAAAATTGATAGACGAAAAGACCCTATTGAGCTTCAGAAAAAAATAAAAATTATATAGATTTTCAAATAAAATTAACTTTTTTTCTTTTGTTGGGGCGACAGAAGAACAAAAAAAGCTTCTTCTTATTAACTTAATTAATATATTAATTGATCCACTATTAATTGTGATTAAAAGAAAAAGTTACCATAGGGATAACAGCGTAATCTTTTTGGAGAGCTCTTATTGAAAAAAAGGTTTGCGACCTCGATGTTGGATTAAGAAAACTTTTAGGTGCAGTAACTATTAAAAGTTGGTCTGTTCGACCATTAAATTCTTACATGATCTGAGTTCAGACCGGCGTGAGCCAGGTTGGCTTCTATCTTCAATTTAAATTAAAGTAAATTAGTACGAAAGGACCATTTTCTTTAAAATTATTATACCTTTGAAACTCTTTAATCATAGAATAGTTAAGTTAGCAAAAAATTGTAGTTGATTTAGAATCAAATGATGGCATAATAACAATGTCACTTAATTTACTAAGATGGTAGAATAGTACATTAGATTTAAGCTCTAAATAAGAGATTTAATAATCTCTCTTAGTTATGCTAATAACACTTTTATCTCTAATTATTTCTTACTTTGCTGTCCTTTTAGCAGTAGCTTTTTTTACTTTACTAGAGCGCAAAGGACTTGGATATTTTCAGGTTCGTAAAGGACCAAATAAAGTAGGAGTAGGGGGAATTGTTCAACCTTTGGCAGATGCATTAAAATTATTTTGCAAAGAACAAACTAAAATTATATCTGCAAACTCACTTCCATATTTTTTTGCTCCACTTTTAAGATTAACTTTAGCTTTATGTCTTTGAAGATTATATTTAGCAAGTTACTCTATTTGATTCTTTAATTTAAGTCTATTATTTTTTTTATCTGTTTCTGCTTTCAACGTTTATGGGACACTGATTGCCGGCTGATCATCAAACTCAAAATACGCTCTTTTAGGCGCTTTACGCGCAATTGCACAAACTATTTCTTATGAGGTAAGACTTGCTTTAATTCTTTTATGTTGTGTTTGTTTAAGAGGAAGATTTAGACTTTTATCCGTTACAGAACATAATTTATTAATTTGAAGATGCTTTTTATTCTTCCCAATTTTTCTAACATGATTTACTAGTTGCGTAGCAGAAACCAACCGTGCACCTTTTGATTTTGCAGAAGGAGAATCTGAGCTAGTATCAGGATTCAATATTGAATATGGAAGAGGCGGATTCGCACTTATTTTTATAGCAGAATACGCAAATATCTTATTTATAAGAATATTAAGAGTATTATTATTTTTAGGAAGAAGAAGAACTCTATGATTAGAAATAGACCTTTTCTTTTGATTAAAAGTAACACTTTTGTCATTTATTTTTATTTGAATTCGGGCCACGTTACCCCGATTTCGTTATGATTTGTTAATATCATTAACATGAAAAAAGTTTCTTCCTATAGCAATTTTAGTTTTAAGTTTTTCTTTTTCAATAAAGTTTTTTATCTTAATACTTTTCAGATAACAAATGAAATTTTGATCTCTAGCTTCCAATGCCAGTATTTTTATAAACTACTATCTGATGACATGACACTTGCCTTTTTATTCGCCTACATTTTATCTTTTTGCTTTATTATTCCTGTTCTTTCCCATCCTATTAATTTAGGCCTCAGAATTCTTCTTATAGCACTCTTAATTAGGATAACTTCTATTTTTCAGGTTAGTTCTTGATTTGGATTTATTTTGGTTTTAATTTATATTGGTGGGCTACTAGTAATATTTGCTTACGTGGCTGCGCTTACCCCTAATATTTTATTGAGCAACATCAAAATGCTTCTTTCCTACACTAGGCTTTTCCTCCTATTTCTTTTAATGTTTTTCTACTCAAAAATTTTTGCTATAGGAATAAATCCTCATATAACAGAACGCTTTCCATGAGAAACAAACTATTCAAAAACAGGCCTAGTTATTTCATCCAACTTTAATCTAAGAATTTTAATTAGCATAATTTCTATTCTTTTATTTGCTCTAATTTGTGTAGTAAAGATTTGTTATTTTAATCAAGGGGCTCTTCGGCCTTTTAAAAAATATGCACAAACCAATACGAAAAACTCACCCAATCATTAAAGTTGTCAATGCCACACTAGTAGATCTTCCAGCACCTAATAACTTATCCATCTGATGAAATTTTGGCTCACTCTTAGGTCTTTGCTTAGTCTTACAGATTATTACTGGGCTTTTTTTATCTATACACTATATTGCCCATGTAGATTTAGCATTTTCCTCTGTGGCACACATTTGTCGAGATGTAAATTATGGATGAGCAATACGAGCTATTCACGCAAATGGGGGTTCTTGGTTTTTTATCTGTCTTTATCTACATATTGGACGTGGGCTTTATTATGGATCATTTGTTAATATTCATGGATGAAATATTGGAGTAATCCTTTTTTTTCTAACCATAGCAACAGCTTTTGTAGGCTATGTTCTTCCATGAGGCCAAATATCCTTTTGAGGTGCAACGGTTATCACCAATCTTTTATCAGCAATCCCATATATTGGAAATAGGGTTGTTCAATGAGTTTGAGGAGGATTTGCAGTAGACAGGGCTACGTTAACACGATTTTTTACTTTTCATTTTCTTTTCCCTTTTGCAATTGTTGGTTTATCTATAGTCCACATTATTTTTCTTCATGAAAGCGGTGCTAACAACCCACTAGGAGTTAAAAGTGATACAGAAAAAGTTCCATTTCATATTTATTACACTGCGAAAGATATTGTTGGCTTCGCAGTTTTATTACTTTCATTACTATTAATCTCCTTGTTAGAACCAAATATATTAACTGATCCAGAAAATTTTATTCCAGCTAACCCTTTGGTAACCCCTGTTCATATTCAACCAGAATGATATTTTCTATTTGCTTATGCAATCCTTCGATCGATCCCTAATAAATTAGGAGGTGTTCTAGGCCTAGTAATATCTATTTTAATTCTTCTTTTTGTACCATTTATTCATATAGGAAAATTACGAACTTTAAGATTCTATCCAATAAATCAAATTTTATTTTGAAGAATAGTAACTATCTTTCTTTTACTAACCTGAATTGGTAGTCGGCCAGTTGAAAGACCATTTGAAGGCGTAGGCCAAATTGTTACTATTGCCTACTTTTCATACTTTTTAATTTTTCCTCCAATTCAACTAATATGAGACAATATTCTAAAAATATAACTAAACTATCGCCGCGGGGGAAATTTTGTTTTGAAAGCAAAAAAAAAGTGTTCAATTCACTTGGTAGTTTACTATTTATGTAGCTAAAAGAGGAGACACACACCCCCCACTTTTCGGCTTACAAAACCGACGCGTAATTAGCTTTTTTAGCTGTTATGATAAATTTATTTTCCCCGTTTTTCATAATTGGGTGCACTGTAGTAATTATAGCATTTTTAACTCTTTCTTTGCAACGCAAGCATTTGTTAAATTCGTTGCTAAGTTTAGAAATAATGGCCCTTGGCTTATTTATCCTATTATTAAGAATAGCCGGAAGAAATTCAAGTGAGGCAATACTAACCCTTCTACTTTTAAGGCTAAGTGCCTGTGAAGCAAGAATCGGCTTAGCTATATTAGTTGTACTAATTCGAACACACGGAAATGACTACGTTTTCTCTCTTTCTACCCATAAGTGTTAACTCTTACTGCCCTTTTTTTTATACCACTTATTTTAAAGCTTTTTCTTCCTAACTCAAAATCATACTGATGGGGGTTACTCTGGTCTCTTATATTCATATTTTTTGTTTCTACTTCCCTTATTTTTAATTCAATAGAAATTCCCAAAATTTCTCTTTTCTTACAAACAGACACATTAAGAATTTCTTTAATCTCTTTAAGTTCATTTATTTCTAGATTAATATTAATAAGAAGGGCTAAAGTCTATCAAACTAAAAATAAACTTTTTTTATTCTCAAACACTATTTTTATTTTAAACATTATAATTATTATAGTATTTTTGCAAAGAAATCTTATTCTTTTATATATTTTTTTTGAAGCATCTTTAGTACCAACATTAATACTAATTTTAATATGAGGGTACCAACCAGAACGACTACAAGCTGGGATATATATAATAATTTATACAGTAACCGCCTCACTTCCCTTATTAATTAATATTTTAATTTTATTTAAATTAAACGGGCACTTAAATATAAATATTCTGCTTCTTTCATTTTGACAACCATTTAGACTAAGAGAAATAATTTGTTGAGCCTTACTAATTTCTGCTTTTTTAGTAAAACTTCCGCTATTTTTAGTTCATTTATGACTCCCAAAAGCACACGTTGAAGCCCCAGTAGCCGGATCAATAATCTTAGCCGCACTTCTTTTAAAGCTAGGTGGTTACGGAATTATCCGCTTCCTTTTTATTCTACCAAAAATAAGACTACTATTTAATAGTTATATCACCTCAATTGCTTTAATTGGAGGAACAATAACTAGAATAATCTGTATTCGCCAAACAGATTTAAAAGCCTTAATCGCCTATTCTTCTATCGGACATATAGGAATAATAGTCGGGGGAAGACTAACAAATACTTTTTGAGGAATTAATTTAGGAATAATAATAATACTAGCCCATGGTTTATCCTCTTCTGGTTTATTTTGTCTAGCAAATATAATTTATGAGAAAAGAAATTCACGAAGAATATTTATTTCTAAAGGATTTCTATCAATTACCCCAACTACTACACTATGGTGATTTTTATTATGTGCTTTAAATATAGCAGCGCCACCATCAATTAACTTAATCAGAGAAATAGGATTAATTATTTCTATCCTATCATTTTCATTACTTTTTGTTATTCCTCTTGCTATAATAAGGTTCCTCTCAGCTGCTTATAGGCTAATTTTATATACTAGAACACAACATGGAGAGATGCCTCGATTTATAAATCCACTATCTTCTGACACATCCATTTCTCTTTCAGTACTGTTCCTCCACTGACTCCCTGCACAAATAATAATCTTATCTTCTAGAAAACTTATTATATTAAGTTGTTAAGTTAGTTTAGGATAAACATTAAATTGTGGATTTAAAGTCAAGAATATGTCTTACTTAACAATGCTTATTTACAACCCAACTAGACCAAATTTAGCTGCTAAATTTCTTTTTTCTTATGCATTAATTGCAATAATAAGAAGATTATACTTTTTCTATTCAAACAATACCATTCTTCTAGAATGAGAAGGAATCCAGCTCTACTCCGCCCCCATAAGATTAATTTTAATTATAGACTGAATTAGTATAAGATTTAGAAGAATTGTATGCCTTATTTCAGGCTGCGTAATAATTTTTTCATCAAGATATATACAAAAAGAAATTTTCCTCTCTCGCTTTATCTGATTAGTTATATTATTTGTTCTTTCTATAAACTTTCTTATCTTTATTCCTAGTCTAACCGGCCTTTTGTTAGGCTGAGACGGACTAGGGCTAGTTTCATTTGCGCTAGTTATTTTCTATCAAAATCCAAAATCTATAGGAGCAGGCATAATAACAGCTCTTATAAATCGTGTTGGAGACGTTGGAATCCTATTAGCTATTGGATGGAGTATTAGACTAGGACACTGAAACATTCTTTTTATATGAGAAAGAGAAAATATAAAACTAGTCTGTATTTGTATTTTAATTGCAGGACTAACAAAAAGCGCACAAATTCCTTTCTCAAGCTGACTTCCGGCCGCAATAGCGGCCCCCACTCCCGTATCAGCTCTAGTCCACTCTTCCACCCTTGTTACTGCCGGAGTTTTTCTTCTAATCCGATTTTATCCACTTCTTTCACTATTTAACTGATTTAATAGAACCCTTCTTATTATTGCAGTAATAACAATACTTATAGCAGGTATTACTGCAATAATAGAATTTGATCTAAAAAAAATTATTGCTCTTTCAACTCTCAGCCAACTTGGAGTTATAATAACAAGAATCGGGGCAGGCTTTCCTCTATTAGCCTTATTCCATCTATATGTACACGCATTATTTAAAGCCTTATTATTTATTTGTGCGGGAACTATTATTCACTCCAGCCATAACTGACAAGACATTCGAAAAATAGGTCAATTATGAAAACAAATGCCTGTTTCTTCTAGATGTTTAAATATTGCAAACTTAGCACTTTGCGGCTCCCCATTTTTAGCAGGATTTTATTCTAAAGATGTAATTATTGAATCAATAATTATAAATAACTCTAATTTCATTAGACTCTCAATCACTTTACTAGCAACATTTCTAACAGCTAGATACTCAATTCGCCTTTCAATAAATATTCTATGAGGAGAAATAAAACAACCATCAACTCATAATACTTATGATGAAGATTTAAAACTATTTATTCCAGCTATAATTTTAACTTCAGGGGCTATTATTAGAGGTGCAACCTTAAGTTGAATCTGTTTTTTTCCATCTATAACAATTTTTATTCCACAAGAACAAAAATTAGCTGCATTATTAATTACAGTTAGTGGAGGAGTACTAATATTTCTTTCCCCCTCTTTAATACTAAAAATCCACTATTCTTTAAAAAGACACTTCTTTTCTTCAATATGATTTATAACTTTCTTAAGAAATAATTTTATTAGCAAACCTCCGCTGATTACAGGATTTTTTATAACCAAATCAGTAGATATAGGATGGTTAGAAATAAGCAGAGGTGAAGGAATATTTAAAATTAATAAAGCTTTCAGATCTTCTAACCAACTCATCCAAAAAAATATCTTTTATATCTTTTTACTAATAACATTAACAACGTCAATTAGTATTCCCCTAGTTTTATTTACTTTCTAATTAGATTAGGTAGTTTAAAAAGAACTTAGCACTGAAGTTGCTAAAGAGGCAAAAATGCCCCAAATCATTTTCTTAATGGTAATTTAGTAATCGTATAGACTTTATTTTATAAAAATTATAAATTAATCCCTACCTCTCCGGATGTTCATCGGCATACAGAGTTAATAAAAGACAAAAAATGTACGCTTGAATTATACAAATTCCCACTTCAAATAAAGAATAAAAAATCTGAATAACTACTAACACCCCAACTGCCATATTAGAATAGATAAAAAGTCCAGATCTTAAATAAGTTCCAACCAATCCTAGAATAATATGACCAGCCCTTATATTCGCAGTAAGTCGAATACATAAAGTTACTGGACGAACACAAATTCTTACAGTTTCAACTAATACTAAAAAAGGATTTAAAACACCTGGTGCTCCAGAAGGTAATAAATGAGCAACTACTTCCGAAGTATTAAAAAAAACCCCAGAACAAATTAAAGAAAGCCAAAAAGGGAAAGCTAATGAAAATGAAAACACTAAATGGCTAGTTAAACTAAATACATAAGGAAATAATCCAGCCAAGTTAAAAAGAATTAATATTAAAAATAAACTACAAATAATTCCCAAAAATCCAGATAATTTTAAACCAAAAGAACAAAATACTTGAGCCCCAATAAATCTCTTAGGAACTATGGATGCAACCTCCCATCGAGAAGGTCTACACCAATAACTCAACTGTAACAATCTTAGAGGTAATAACCCTATAATTCAAATAAACAAAGCAGCCGAAAAAATAGTTAAGTTTTGTTCATCAAAAGCAGAAAAAATATCCACTAACATTCTTATAATAATAAACTTACCATGTTCATTCAGTTAATAAAAAATTAAAAATTTTCATTCCTAGCTTTCTCTCATTTACAGCATAAGCTCTATAAGTAACTCACCATAAAGACACCATCGTTACTATAATTCTCCCTCAAAATAAAAAATTCAATAAAATCCAATTCATAGGCGCAAGCTGTGGCATAGAGAAATACTAATAAAATAGTAACTTAGAGATGACAACTCTATATTATTTTTAACTAATTTCTCTACAAATTATACTATATTATATTTTTCTTATTGCTATAATTCAACTGATAAAACAATCAATATCGATTGCCTCAACAACAATCGGCATAAATGAATGGTTAGCACCACAAATTTCTGAACACTGTCCATAAAACACACCAGGACCGTTGACAAAAAACCTCAATTGATTTAATCGACCAGGAACTGCGTCGGCTTTTACCCCTAAAGAAGGGACAGCTCAAGAATGAAGAACATCTGCCGCAGTTACCAAAACACGAATATTTCTATTCATAGGAACCACTCTTCGATGATCAACCTCCAACAAACGATAATCCCCCAATCCTAAATCTTCTGTTGGAACTATATAAGAATCAAATTCAATATTTTCAAAATCAGTATATTCATAACTTCAATACCACTGATGCCCAATAGCCTTAAGGGTTAAAACAGGACTATTTACTTCATCAAGTAAATATAAAAGCCGTAAAGACGGCAAAGCTAAAAAAATTAATACAATAGCTGGCAAAATAGTTCAAATAGTTTCAATAGCCTGCCCTTCTAATAGAAACCGAGAAGAAAACTTATTTGAAAGCAAAGAAAAGGAAGCATACCTTACTAATCTAATAATTATAATCAAAATTAATATTGCATGATCATGAAAAAAAATTAACTGCTCCATTAAAGGCGACGCAGCATCTTGAAAGCCCCACTGTCCTCAAATAGTCATATCCTTTTAGCTAAGCTAATTTTTAAATTTAATTTTTAGTTCAACTAACAATTGCACCAGTTTCCTCCATATTATGAAAGTCTGCAGGTAGCCGATTATCTCATTCTAAAGCAGTACTTAAATGGGTTCTTCAAATTACCCCTCGTTGAGAAATTAAACTCTCCCATACAATAAATATAAAATACAAAACTGCAACAAAAGAAATTAAAGAACCAATTGAAGAAACAACATTCCACTGTATATAACAATCAGGATAATCTGAATAACGACGTGGTATACCTCCCAAACCTAAAAAATGTTGTGGGAAAAAAGTTAAATTTACACCAACAAATATTACTACAAAATGAGCTTTTGCTCATCGCTGATGGAGTGTTAATCCAGTAATTAGAGGGTATCAATAATTAAACGCCCCAAACAACGCAAAAACTGCCCCTATAGATAAAACATAATGAAAATGTGCAACTACATAATAAGTATCATGAAGCATAATATCTAAAGACGAATTAGACAAAACAATCCCAGTTAATCCACCAACAGTAAATAAAAAAATAAAACCCAAAGCCCAAAGTATAGGAGTTTCATACTTAATTTGTGATCCATGAATAGTAGCCAACCAACTAAAAATTTTAATTCCAGTTGGAACAGCAATAATTATCGTAGCAGCTGTAAAATAAGCACGCGTATCAACATCTATTCCAACTACAAACATATGATGAGCTCATACAATAAACCCTAATAAACCAATAGCCAGTATAGCATAAATTATCCCTAACGTTCCAAAAGTTTCTTTTTTACAAGTATAATGACTTACAATATGAGAAACTATCCCAAACCCAGGAAGAATTAAAATATATACTTCTGGATGACCAAAAAATCAAAAAAGATGCTGATACAAAATAGGATCTCCTCCGCCCGCCGGGTCAAAAAATGCAGTATTAAAATTCCGATCTGTTAATAATATAGTAATAGCCCCAGCAAGTACAGGAAGAGACAAAAGCAATAAGATCGCAGTAATCTTTACAGATCACACAAACAACGGGGCCCGCTCCAACTGCATCCCACGTCAACGCATATTAACAATAGTAGTAATGAAATTTACTGCACCTAAAATAGAAGATACCCCTGCAAGATGTAAAGAAAAAATAGCTAAATCAACTGAGCCCCCAGCATGGGCAATATTTCTAGCTAAAGGAGGATAAACAGTTCAACCAGTCCCAACCCCTCTTTCCACAGCTGCAGAAGCTAACAACAATGTAAGAGAAGGGGGCAATAGCCAAAAACTTATATTATTCAGCCGAGGAAAAGCTATATCAGGGGCCCCTAATATTAAAGGAACTAATCAATTTCCAAACCCACCAATTATTATAGGCATTACAAGGAAAAAAATTATTACAAATGCATGGGCAGTAACAATTACATTATATAACTGATCGTCTCCCAGTAGAGCCCCAGGTTGTCCCAATTCAGCCCGAATTAATAACCTTAAAGCCGTTCCTACCAAACCAGATCAAATACCAAAAACAATATATAAAGTCCCAATGTCTTTATGATTAGTAGAAAAAAACCAACGCAT